CACTACATCTGTGGATCCCACCTTATCATTAAACCTGGCGGCTGCTCGCTCTTTGATCCGCGATTCGCCGGCCACTAGATCGATGAAGAATCTCTCCAAAATCCTCTTTTTGATCAGTGATTCACTTGCCACTAGATCCAGGGATCCCACCTTATTCTCAAACCTGGTGGCTCGGTTGATTGGCACTCCTGTAGGCTCTTCTTTCATACAAATTCTGGGGGTCCCAGGTCCTGCATCCACCAAGAAAAATTCTTCCCCTAAGCGTAAAACTTCAGATTGTAAGGCCTTTCTACTACATAAGAATAAACTGGAATTAGATCTTGGAAATGATCGACTCAAATAGATGCTCATCATAAGTTTTATTCCCCCCTCTTACTGTTCTATTGATCAGAAGCATCCAGTAGCACCACGCCAGTGGATTAAGTAGTGGAGTTTTCATCCAGGTTGTTCACCCTGGTAAAAATTTTATCCCTTAGCCTTTGAAAAGCATGGGATTGTAGTCCCCTCTCATGGAGCTCGTCCCTAAGGCTATAGAGCTCCATTAAGGAGGGTCCCCCTGAGGCCGCACCGCACGGGGATTGTCCAGGGCCCGTGCTCCCCGTCCCGTCCAATCGCCGGTTGGGTCAAGGCCCGCCATTTGGCGGATAATATCCACCTTGACCTCGAATAGGTCCTGGGCTTCGAGGTGGGCCAAGCGAATGTCTTCGGCAGACGGCTGGGCTTTGGATGCTAAGAGTCGCCACCGTATCCGCTCAATCGAGTCTCCCCCTATAATTTCATAGGGGTAGGGGACGGCGGGCGGACCCTGATTAGCTGGTCCATCGGAAACCAGAAGGTACCCCTAATCCGAGAACACTCCTCTAAAATTCAGGGGATGCGGGACAGGTGGGGGCGACTATGGGAGATGAGGTTGGAGGTGCACAGGGACAATCCAACCAGAACGGGTGAAGGTCAAGGGGACTTTGCTATGGTGGGACGGTACCCGCTTTTGTCTCGCTCCGTGGGCCCTTTGCCTGTGTTTGCATAGAAGACTGCAACAGTCGCAGGTGCACGTTCGGCTCCGGCCGGAAGTCGTGAGTCAAGTATTTGGCTTGTGGCTTTCGGTCCTCTCCTTGCGTCTATCTTCGCTGTGCTGTCTGGCGGAGACTTTATAGGTCTTCGCTAAATGGCTTGCCGTCTTCTGATGGAGTAACCCTGGTAGAAGGCTGAACACCTTCTAACGAATCACTAGATCATAAGACTTTAAAGGGAAGCGCTAAGGAGCAGACGCTCAGTCCGTTGACTGTAGGAAGTGAGTTGCTATGAAGTGTCAGGAACGAAATCCAATTGCCCTTTTTCCGATTAGAAGGCTATAGGCCAAGGGGAAGGTCCCTAGACATGAAAGCACTGTCATTCGCTGCACCAACATAAGAGATTCCAACAACTAAAGAAAAGTGCTCTTTAGCCGACTTCCAACTTAAGTTTAGGAAAGGGCTCTTAACACATAAGAAAGGATCGGGAATCGACGCATACGAGGAACTTCCCTATTGTAGAGAAAAAGAAAAAAGCATTCCTTTCAAGTCCCTCCTTACTCCTTAGTCTGTTGTCAGAGCGGCCGGAGACAGGTCTGATTCTTTTACCGCGGGAAAGATGATTAATTGCTTGCTGAAGGACTGAGAGATTCTGATTGACTCTTTACACTTGGCTTGAATAAAAGAGATTACCTGACTGAGAATACGGATTATGGCTCTATGACCTCAGAGCAGCCTAAGGCAAGTTGATCTAGAATCCCGCTTTATACCATTTTCAAACCTCTATCCTTGAAGTCGAGATCTTCTTACCTCTCTACTACTGTAATTTAGCCTTTTCAAGCCTGAGATGAGGAAGCAGAGTTACGGACCAGAAATGAGAGACTTGTTTCCAGTTAACCTTTCCCTCTCCCAAGGTTCTTAGTTTAGGACTGAGACGGATTTCTTGCTCCTTCGTAAGGAAATTCTAAAGAAGCTAGACCAAGTCTTCCTTTCATGAAGCTAGAGTTGAAAGATGATAGGAATTTCTTTCCTTTTAGGCTTAAGAGGCTGGAATAGTCTACTTCATTTCATCTAGAAGGCCAGCCTAAGTAATTCAATCCAAGACTTCAGATAAGGCTGTAGGCTCGAGAGATGTAAATCCAGACTTCTTGAACTCAATCCTGTAAAGAGTTATCAATACTTTGCTTTCTACCTGCTCTGTCTGACTTCTTTATTTTTCTCAGTCTGCCGGGGATGTTAAGGAATTGAATTACAGGTTTTCGACCTCCCAACGTCTTCTCTTTCTCTTAACCTTTCCTAGCTTTTTAGATGCTTTTAGGTCGGTGCTGTATGGTCAATATACCAGTGCTTTAAGGCTGAATCTCCTCCTGAATGTGTAGATCTAATCAGTCACATGCAGTTCGGGCCGTTTGCTACTAAAAAGAGATGGCAGTTCTCACCTTCTGGTGAAGGACAAGGGCTCAACAGCAAATTAGCGGATTCCAAGGGTATTAGAATTCCATACCTTGCTTTCGGGGATGACGAAGTCAATCCCATCTTTCTCAATCGTTGGCTTTTGCCAAAGGGTTGTTAGGAGTTGGGAGTTACGTCTCTAATAATGTTAATAAAGACCTGACTAATCTTTCCCACTTCATTCTACATTATAAGGGGAATTAGCAAGGCTTGTTCTCTCTGGATCTCGTTAGTCAATATAGCTAGGTTGCTTTCCGTTATGCATTGAATCACAGGGCTCTACTACCAGATCTGGTGAAGTAAGGGCTTTACGCTACACCCTCGACGACAGACCTTACACCGCATTTAGTTGCATTTCTGCCTTGCTGCCCGACCTCTCTCTGTTTTTGCTCTTTTCTCTAACTAAGACGATCGACTTTGCTTTCTAGCTGCTCTTTCTGACTTCTTAGTGCTTACCAAATAGAATAACAAGCACTCAAGAGTCTGTCTTTCCTCTAGCGGAAAAAGTCGCTTCTTTCCTCACTAAGTCCCCCGATCAGTGAATTGAAAGGTGAACAGAAGGCTTTTGTAAGAGATTTTGCTTGATAAGCCTCCGACTCTGTCTATGTAATTTCGACTTGGAATCAATCCGGACTTGTCGCACTCGGGTTCTTTTCAATTATGCTCGTAGTGCTTTCATCAGTCAATGAAGTCTGAATCGAAAACTTCAATTCTTCTTGCCTTTCCTTTCTGCCCAGGGTTGGAACTTCATCTTAGGCCTTTGTTTAAGCAGCAGTAATGGGTTTCAAGGAAGAAGCGAATCTCAAGTCAGGTCGCTTTGAAAGGGATCTCGCAGATGAATGAGGGGCTGGTAGAGAAATTAGTCTTTCTGACTTGCTTTCAACTCATTATAAGACTAGGCCAGCCTACGCCTTTCTGGTTGACGAAGTGAGAATAGAATAGATGAAATGGGATCAGGATATCAGCGCCCCTAATTCTTGTCTTTTTTCTTATTTACACTTTGACTAAGTCATGCGAAAACGAGAGAGGATGCTTTTCTCAGGACGGGCAGTGTGTAACTAAAAACTAGACTAAGAACCCCAAGCCGCGTAACTCTGAACTAAACTCTAGAGGGGAAGAAACTTTCGCAATAAGAGACGTTGCTTTCGTAGTTTCATTGAATCCCAAGGGACTAGTAATTGAATAAATTAGAAGGCTTTACCAACTTCGGAGAAGATTCTATTAGAAGGCTGTGCCGCTGCAAAAGTTGCTGATGAAATTTCCCCTTAAGCCTATTAGACTAGACCTGTAAGCATCCTTGGGAAGAGCGAAATTACTATCTGTAGTTCTGTTGGCCTCCTTAGGCCTTTAAAAGGCTGTATCCAGCACGGCCAAGGTATTCAACCTGCACTCATTCTATCAACTAAAAGTACTTTTGACTCTTACTTAGTCTAAAATAAAAGCAAAAGCACTAATTCCTCACAACAAACTCTAAGTCATAATTTCCTGCCTTCGTAAGACATGCAAACTCTGGAGTCTGTCTGTCTATACCTACTAGAAAGTTGACAAGGGTAGGACCTCTAAGTCAATCTCAATCGAACTCGGTAACTTCCTAGAAAAGATCAGAGACTATGAACTGCTTTAAAAGAGGACTTGGATGAGCTGCCGACTTTCCAATCCATTTGATCTATTAGTCGATAAGGAATGTTGTGATATTGGCCTCCTTAGACTATGGATAAGGCTGCTTTTCTTTTAGCGGGAAAGATCAAAAAAGAGGGATTAAAAGAGGGGGCTAAAAAAGTCCAATCTTTGATGTATGGCTGTTAAAATTCTTTTATAGCCTTTCCTCTTTGTGAGGGTCATAAGACCCTCGAAACTAAGGTTTATCAGTAATTACTTTGGGTAAAGTTTATCAACAGCTTTTGGAAGTAATTTCTCTTTTCTTATAGACTTTCTGACCTATTTTCCTTTATTCCGTCTTCTTCCTCTTATGCGTAAGGGATTCTAAGTCAATTTTATCGAGTATCCTCTCTCGGCCAAGGGAAGGCTTCTTGTCTTTCTTAGGTGTTCGATGTTCAAGTTTATACTTGGATTAGTTGCTCAGCAGTCTAGGCTTCTTTGAGGATTGGACTTACGCTTCTTCGAATCCCCGGGGTTTAGGCGGGATTAGTTAGCGGATGCGGATAAAGTAGCTCATTATCTTATAAGACTGCTTATCTTTCCTCAGTTGCTAACTTCTTCCTTTTAGGCCTTAGATGAAGCAGGAGAGTAAGGACGAGACTTTACACCCACATCAGAATCTCTCAGTCCTGAAGCTTCACTCAGTCATCCTTCCTGCCTGAGCTATAGAGACGAAGGGCTCCCCCACTTAAGATAGAGAATAAGCGATTTCCTTCTCTTTGGCCTTAGAGGCCTACGGCTGCTCATTCTATGGCATTTCATCACTAAGTAGTTGATCCGATTTCATAAGTAGCTGATTCTATTTAAGGCATTAGTAAGACTTCCGGAACTAGAGAATAGGCTTTAATAGCCTGCGGTTAATGGATCTTCTTTCTTATCCTTTTCTAAGGCATTTCCCAGAGTCTACAGCCATAGAAGAGGCTGGAACTGGTACGGCCTTTAACTAAATATCCATACTAATCCCCGGCTTCGGACTTAGACTAATCTCCGACTTTTCATTCTCCGGAAAGTCTAAGTCTTCACTCTCTGTCTCATCTATCTCTTTCTGCTCTAGCTTTCCAAAGTCAATTTTACTCTTAATCGGAAAGTGCTATTATTCCTTACGTTCTTCTTATTTTCATGACTTTCTTGCAACAGCAAGAGAATGACTTACCTCCGGCTTCCGACTTCGGTCGGGCTGATAACACAACAGAAATAAGAAAGAGGAAGCTTCTATTCTGACTTTCTGGCCTAGCGCATTAAGAGCTTAGAAGGACTTAGATGACGGATGCTGTATAGCTGCTCTTTCGAGTTCGTAGTGCCTACTACCCAAATCTCAAATATATAGAAGAAGTCAAGGCCAGAAACATCAATTCAGACTTTCTTCCTTCTGAAAAAGATAAAGAGTCTGACTTCGTTTACCAGGCTGCCCTCTCCTTTGAAGATGAAACAGGGGCTTGAAAAAGACTTAGAAGAAGCTAACTTGTGATCTTTCTAAGAAAGGAAGGGCTTTCTTTCATACTTTACATTCCTGGGGAAACTCTAGACTTTAGTCTTTCATCCTTAGTAACAGCCTTTTCTGAAGAAGTACGGGCTGGTATTCCAACTAAACTTCTAACTTGATTCTCAACAAGCAGTCAGTCTTCCTCTTAGGCTTTCTTACTTCCTATTAGAAAGCTGACCAGAAAGACTGAACGGAAGGGATACATTTCAATAGAAAAGACTGCTACTTCGTCCCTAAGCTCTCTTGAGGAAGAGCGGGGAATAGCCAGCCGGGACTTTGATGAGAAGATAGGGCAGAGAATTGAAATAGATTACCCAGGATAAGGAGAATCCTCTATTCTACTGATGAAGAAGGAGCTGACCATATTATACGGCTTCTCCATCGAAGTGTAACAAAATCAGAATAGAACTACTTTTCTCTGCATAATTCTAAGGAACAAGAAATCTTTCCGGAAGAAATGGCATTCTCTATCAATACGGCTCGACTGAAGTAAAGAAAGACTATCAGTCCATCAAGGACTTCGTAAATGGCTGACGGATTTCCATAAAGACATGACTTAGATCCTGCTTTTCTTTTCTTATTAAGCCGCTCACTACAATCAAGGCTCATGAGAAGAAAGGCTAACCAATGCCTATATACGAACCAAAGGTTAAATACCCATTTTCGATATTAGAATTCCATTTCCTTTGTACGAAGTTACAGGCTTGTATAGGCTAAAAGTTTCCACTTCTTATCGTAAGGGCAAAAAGCTCCCCAATTAAAGAAGGAAATCGAGCTACGCTAACCAGGTCAAATGGCTCCAAAAGAGTACAAAAAGCAAGCCGCGGAGAACAGAGGATAGTTCGATCATGGAAGTCGTCCCCAAGCAACTACATCTACCTGGTAGCACAAATGGGCTTAGAAGCGGCTAGCAGCATGTTCCGTTTCGTCATGGGAAAGAAAGGGAGAAATAAGATAGAGATTAGACGTTGGGGTAACAGTCCCAGAAGCTTGAGTGCCACCAACAAGAGATTGTGAAGAAGGAGCCAAAGTATAGTTAGACGAAGCCGTAGGAACTCTTAGCCAGTCATTAAACCTAGCCCACTTATCCATTTCCTGGAACCAGGTATTCCTTAAGAGATAGCCCAGTGAAGTAAACCGAGGGCACGAAGAATTCAAGGCTCTGTAGACTGGGTAAGAAGGAAAAAAGGGGGTATGGCTATCAAAGTCGATTTGGAAAAGGCCTATGACCGTGTCCGGTGTGACTTCCTTCCCGAAAGAAAGGCCTAGATGAAAGCTAAAAAGACGCGTTCTAGTGGCCTAACAATACCACACAGGGTATTAGTGAAGTTTCTATTGAATTGAGTCAGATCCTTGTTTGGTTTAAAAATGAATATCAGATGTCCATGAAATGAAAAAGAAATTGTTAGAGGAACAAGAAAAGCATAGATTTTATTTACTCTAAATAGCCAGCCTTCGTATCAGCCTTAGCCATTCAAGCAGTCCCCAGATGTTTAACAAGTAGGGTCTTTTCAAAGGTTTAATTCTTGACTATTAGAAAGGCTTGGTTATATCGAATTACTTTACCTTTACAGAGAGAGAGCTCGTGAAAGACTTTTAATTTCAATATCTTTTAATTTCTTTTTTAATTGATTCCTAACAGGATTGGCAAATGTCACTGTGCGTAACACATCTACTTGGAAGTGGAATTAAGATAATACCCTTCCCTCTTTCTCTTTACTTACTATTCAGTGTATTACTAACCTCGTGAAGGTAGTGATGGAAGTCAGTCGTTTCCTTTTTAGCATTAGGACTTGATGCATATAGCCGTTTACTTTGACTTTGAGCACAAGACATTTTAGAATGCTTTCTTTTTATTGAAGATTGAAGTTGACTAGCGGACATTCCTGTGGCTAA